ATCTCCGAGCATTTTGAATTTCCCATTTCTAAAAAAATCCCATTCGTTTCTCATTCTGCATCGATTCATATGATTCTATGCAGAATGCTGGAATTTAGATTCTGTTTACTGAATCACATGAAATTTTACCCAACTCCATAAAATGGAATGTATGAAATACGTATGAACGGGTGAAAAAGATGATTTTATACTTAATTAAATTGGAATTTATAAGAGACAGATACAAATGGAAAGGAAGCGATAAATTCGACTTAGACTTACGGAGTTTTGTATAGAAGAAAAAAAATAATTCAATATAGACCATTATTATGATATTCCAATCCGCTTGGATACCCGAAAAACAAAAAGGTTGTGATTTGATCTAGTCGCTGAGCTAAAGACATAAGAATCAGACGCAATAGAACAACATAAAGTTCGTTTTTTTAGCACTTAATTTTTTTCTTGGATTCCAGTGTTCAGATTGCGGAGAACCCCTTTTTTCATTTTTTAGTAGAATTTTTTGAATAGGATTGAAGTACGTAAGAAGGCTTGGATTTAGTAAACCCGTGCCCACATAGCTATCTATATATCCATAACCCCCCGTTTATTGCATAGTTCGATTCGAGACAGCGCGTGTTGGGCTCTATCAAAATTGCTATTTTCTCTTCAATCGAAATTGTAGTACGACAATTTTCTGCAAATTCCCTATAGAGAGGCATCATACACAGATAAGATAACCGATAAGCTAGAAGCTTGCCGCGAAACTATTTATGTTTGGGGTTTACATATACTCATAATTGCTGTTATAATTGAAATTGAGAAGTTTTTTTTATAGAAAAAAACCAATACCGATTAGGTAGGTATCAATTTTGATTTTCTTCTATGATTTATCATTAGGAAACACACTTTCCAACTTAAACCCAAGAGTAGGTGATGAATTTATAGTCACTAGTTAATGGTTCCAATTTGGCCTGAATTTTGGCTTTGGTGACTGAAAATACACATTTCTTTTTTCAATAGAAAAAAAAAAGAAAGAGAGGGATTAAGATATTGTGTGTTTTGAGAAACTCTAAAATAAATTGCAGAAATGGAGACCCTCCAAAAAAAAGAACGATTTTTTTTTATTTTAGGCAAGGAATTAAGAAAGACGAGATTTCAGAGGGAAGTACAAAAAAAAAGACATTGAGGACCCCCCAAAACAAAACAAGCAAAGGGGGAATTTTTTCATATATTTTGGATCATTTTGGCGACATGGCCGAGCGGTAAGGCGGGGGACTGCAAATCCTTTTTCCCCAGTTCAAATCTGGGTGTCGCCTGATCAACAAACGATAAGACTCGAAATCCCCTATTCCGCTCGGCTGGTCTAACTCGCCGAATCTTTTGCAGCAAAGTATGCGACGCGACTCTTTACACTATTCTAAATAGCTGGGGTTTCTGCTCTTTAAAGTGCTGTCAATCTTTGCATTTTGAATTCACGGAAAGATTATAGTAGTGGAAGTGCTATCATATCAAATCAAGAGTTACCGATTTATTTCCACTGCTAATGTAGGGTCTACTGACCGGGTCTTGAATTAGATTGAATAGCCCGAGGGAGAATCGAATTAATAGTTATGGAAGGGCCAGGAGCTACTTTGTAGACATTATACATAGTATACAGACTCATGAGAGTCTCTGAGCGTACGGGCATTCAATCAATATTTGATTGGGTGGATAATTGGCTAATGATAATCATACTTAATGATAATCAAGGGCAACAAAAAAAACGAAGAGGTCTTATTATTACTACATATTAGGTCCCATTCTCTTTGATACTTCCAAAGAAAAGTGCGGCTGTGTATTTTGTTTCGTTTTACCGATTTGACTAGAAATCATATACGAACTTGTTCTAAGTGGATTTATTGGAGCGCTTCATATTTATTGGAGTCTTTCATCAAGGGTGTTGTGTTGGGTCAGAATCCCTTTTTGACTCTGCGCCAGTGATTCCACTATTATTAGGAAACAATAATGGAATAATTTCTTCATATTTATAGAGATAGGGGACATAATTGACATGGATATAGTAAGTCTCGCTTGGGCTGCTTTAATGGTAGTCTTTACATTTTCCCTTTCGCTCGTAGTATGGGGAAGAAGTGGACTCTAGAGATACTACTAATTGAGTTGGGAAATCAAACAGTATCACTTTTTTTCTAAATCGTTCTGCAAAGCCTTTTTAATTATATTAATTTCATTATATTAATTATTAAATAATGAAATTAATATAATATTTAATATATTTCATTATTTAATATATTTAATTCAGTAATTTAATTCCATTTAGAATTTCAAAATAAAATTAATCAAAATATCTTCATTTCAGAATTCTATTGTCTTGGAGTCTAGCGAGGTAATTGTATTTAATTCTATTGTGAATCGAATACAATTCATAATCTATATGAATAATACTCTTTCAGAATCCAAATCAAACAGATATTTCACAAATTCCCCTATTCCCATTTTGAAAGGAAAGGGGATATGAATAATAGGAATTTTATTCCAACCGAAGTCTTCCTAAATTTTCTATTTCGTTTTTATGAACCGGCCCTTCCCGGAGTTATATATGGACAATGAGGAAGAACGCGGAAACCCGGACTCCTTTTGACTTTTTTCTTTATTGGCCTTTTTACTGTTCAAAGAGAAAAGAAAGGAGTTCATGATTTAATATTTAATAATAATCAGATTGTGCCTAGATCAAGTCACATATTTCGCACTTACCACTTGTTTGATTATTTTCGAAATTGAATTTCTGCTATGCTTTATTGACTCGTTTCATATCAGGGCTCAAGGGTTGCAAATTGCCGGGGTACCCCTTTTGAAATCTGAAGAAGGGACCATAGAGCTCCTTGGATCCTCTGTCAACCCCTCAACCAATTACTTCTCCGGAATGCTAAAAAAAAAAGATTACTTTATTTCTTTCATATTTCATTTTCTTTTATTAACTTGATTTTCTTTTAGTAATATACGCCCAAGTTTTTTTCTTTCATTGATTTGATTCTAATGGATACCAGGATTCATATTGAAACTAATCAGAAATCAAGAAATTCGAAAATCGTAAAAGCCGCCTTTCGATTATTTAAGATTGATTGGAATGAACAAAAATAAAATACAAATAAATGAAGCAAAGAAATAGAATTGAGATACTATGTACATTACATATATTTAAGTCATATTAACATGTATGAAGATACATATCCATATTGTAGATTGATCTCTATTCAGTTTCTATCTTTCTACATTACAATAATAAAAATAGATAGTATGGTAGAAAGACTCATATATGAGTCTTTCTACCATACTATCGGATCTCGTAGGCTACTGCTGATTCTAGTCCGTTCATTTCATTTAAGATTAAGACGTGAAATTTTAATTTTTTTTCTGAAATCGTTGATAAGAACTAAGAGGTTAAGTTTCATTCAAATTAATCATTTTGACTGACCGTTTTTACGTATATTATAAGCAAAAAGGCAGTAGGAACTAGAACGAACAGTGTAGTAGCAATAAAAGCGAGAATATTTACTTCCATAATCTCATCGTGTGGTTTTTTTTTACTTCGCAATAACTCGGGATTTAATCCCATATAGATGATAACCCTTTCGCTTGTAAATTCAATGGGATGAATTACATTTCGATGATAGCGAATGGGATCAATATCATGAATAACAATATCTGACTATCAAGTCGATTCATCGTCGAGAATTCAATAGTATAACATAGGAAGATCCTTTATCCACACACCGAATACAAACTGGAATACCGGATTCAATCAAAAGAATTCCTTTACTTGAATACTAATATGTTTTTTTATTTATCATTCTTTTACATTCTGTCTTTTCTATAATCGACCGCCTTACTTGTACAACCACCTAACCGCCTCCACTTCCATTGTTTACAAAGGGTTTAGAAATCAACCAAACAAACAATCGAAACGAAATAGAAAAAAAGAAGGGGTTAAGTTCTAAACTCCTTTTTTGTTTTTTTTTTTTATGATATAATTTTCTTGAAAAAAAAAAAGAGAAAAGAATAGCATTAGGCGTGAAATTCTACCATTGTATTTTGACCCAATTTAACAGAAGAGGGCGCAATATATTGATGTCTTTTTTTATTGGATTTTGATACGTCGGGACTGACGGGGCTCGAACCCGCAGCTTCCGCCTTGACAGGGCGGTGCTCTGACCAATTGAACTACAATCCCGGTGAAGTACAAAGTACCGAATCCATATTCTTATGATTTCATTCAAACCATTTCATTTCTCTTTAGATAAAAATAAAAATCGACGTGTTGGAACAGAGACGTGAGTGAGATATTGATATCCACACGGATATACACGTTAGTGAGAGAAGCACGGGTTACTAGTAAGCCGTTCGTTATTGCCAAATCGATTGGTAATTTGTTTTTCAACGTCCACAAAGAAAAAAAAAGAGTCTTTTTTTTTTTATTTTGCGTTACTTTATTCTTTTCATTAGACTTTACTTTATACTTTCTATTTAATCATCCTGATAGGAATATAGATCATTATTAGCAAGATAAGAATTTATGGGAACAAAAAAATGGAACAAATAAAATAAATAAATAGCGGTAGGGATATATCAGAGAATTGAACTTTGATTCTTTCGTATCTGGCATTTCTGGAAAACTAAAAGGGTTATATCATTTCATGGTGGGTCGGCGAATTATTGGGCCGAGCCGGATTTGAACCAGCGTAGACATATTGCCAACGAATTTACAGTCCGTCCCCATTAACCGCTCGGGCATCGACCCCGGAAGAATCAAGTCTAGGCTTCTTTATAATCCACGATGAACTTCCTTTCGGAGTACCCCCAGGGGAAGTCGAATCCCCGCTGCCTCCTTGAAAGAGAGATGTCCTGAACCGCTAGACGATGGGGGCATACTTGCCCGACTGCCATCATACTCAGTACTTAGTATGAACTGTTTTTTGAAATTGTCAATATAATTGAGTGGTATGACTAGATCTGAAGGATCTTTC